AATACAACCTATATCAAAAATAAGATAAGAACGCCTTGGATAAATAAGATTCACAATATAATTCTTATTAATGATTATCACGAATTTGAACAGACAATAGACCGATTTAATCGAAAATCATTTTCAAGCGAAGAAGTGTGGTCTTTATTTACAGAACGGGAACGAGAACACATCGATTCCGAAGACCGAATAAAAAGTTTAAATTTTTTATTCGATGCAGTTATAACGGATCCCAATGATCAAAAAATTAGAAAAAAAGCGATAAAAGAAATTAGTAAAAGAGTTCCCCGGTGGTCATACAAATTAATCGATAATGTAGACCAAGAACTGGGAGAATACGACGAAAATGTAAGAGGGGAACATGCATTTCGTTCACGAAAAGCCAAACGTTTAGTGGTTGCTGTTGATCACCAGACAAAAGAGGATGTGACTTTGCCCCATTATTTGGAACAATCGGATTTTCGTCGATATATAATCAAAGGTTCCATGCGCGCACAAAGACGTAAAACCGTTATTTGGAAACCAGTTCAAGCAAATGCCCATTCCCCTCTTTTTTTGGACAGAATAGACAAAACCCTTTATTTGTCTTTTGATATTTCCCGGCTGATGAAAGTAATTCTTCGAAATTGGATGGTAAAAAATAAAAACCAAAACCTTTCTGATTATACAAACGCAAAGACAAGAAAATTGGATAAAAAAGAAAAAAATAAGCTCAAAGGCGAAAGCTACCAAAGACAAGAAATGGTACGTATAAAACAAGCAGAAGGCTGGGATAAGCGTTTACTTACTCGAATACTAAGAAGTTCTATGTTAGTAATCCAATCGATTCTTAGAAAATATATTATATTACCGTTATTGATAATAGCTAAAAATGTGCTTCGCATACTATTATTCCAAGATCCCGAGTGGTCCGAGGATTTTAAGGATTGGAATCGTGAAATTTATGTTAAATGCACTTATAGTGGTGTTAATTTATCTGAAAGAGAATTTCCGAAAAACTGGTTAATAGAAGGTATTCAGATAAAGATCCTATTCCCCTTTCACCTGAAACCCTGGCACGGATCTACGATACAATCCTCTCATAAAGATCCAAAAAGTGAACAAGAAACTGATTTTTGTTTTTTAACAGTTTTGGGGCTGGAAACTGACATGCCGTTCGGTTCTCCCCGAAAACGACGTTCCTTTTTTGAACCCATTTTTCAAGAACTAAAAAAAAAAATTCGAAAATTGAAAACTAAGTCTTTTATAGTTTTAAGGGATTTCAAAGAAGGAAAAATAAAAGAACTTTCAAAAATAAACTTGAGAGAAATCGAGAAATTGAGGGAAACTCAAAAAAAGTCGATAATCAGTAAGCAGATGATTCACGAACCGTCTATTGAAATTTCATCTATGGATTGGACGAAATTATCCCGGACCGAAAAAAAAATGAAAGATCTGACTAATAGAACAAGCAGAATCATAAATCAAATATATAAAATTACAAAAGAAAAGAAAAAAGGATCGCTAACTCAAGAAACAAATATTAGTTCGAAAAAACCAACTTATTCTGTTAAAATATTAGACCCATCAAAAAGGATTTGGCGGATATTAAAAAAAAGAAATGCGCGATTAATCCGTAAATCCTATTTGTTTCTAAAATTTGTCATTGAAAAGATATACAGAAATATTTTTCTATCTACCCTTACTATTCCAAGAATCAATACAAAACCTTTTCGTGAATCAACAAGAAAAAAAATGAAAATTATTGAGAAAAACATCCACAATAATGAAGCAAATCCCGAAAGAATTAATAAAACAAATCAAAATCGAATTATTTCGACTATCCAAAAATCGATTTCTAAGACTAGTAATAAGAATTCAAAGATTTCTTGTAATTTATCGTCTTTTTCACAATCACAAGCATATGTATTTTACAAATTATTACAAGTCCCAATTTTGAACTTTTATAATTTAAGACCCGTTCTTCAATATCACGGAACATCTCTATTTCTTAAGAATAAAATAAAATATTTTTTTGAAAAACACGGAATCTTTAATTACCAATTAAGACATAAACCCCTTTGGAATTTTGGAAGTAATCCACGAAAACACCGTTTAAGCGGGCATTATCAATATGATTTATCTCGGATTAAATGGGCTAGATTAGTACCACAAGAATGGCGAAATATAGCCAATCAACACTGTATGGCTCAAAATAAGGACTTAATTAAAAGAGATTCGTATGAAAAAAATGGATTAACTCATTGCGAAAAACAAAATTTTTTTGAAGCAGACCTATTACGTAATCAAAAATCGAATTTTAAAAAACACTATAGATATGATCTTTTATCATATAAATCGATTAATTATGAAGATAAGAAAGACTCGTATATTGATAGATCACTAGTCCAAGTAAATAATAAAGAAGAGTATTATTATAATTACAATAGAAAGAAAGGAAAATTGTTGGCTATGCTGGGAAGTATCTCTATCAATAATTATATAGGGGAAGATGATATTATGGATATGGAAAAATTCTTGTATAGAAAATATTTTGATTGGAGAATTCTTAATTTTTGTCTTAGAAATAAGGCCAATATGGAAGCCTGGGTTGATATGGATACTGGTACCGGCAGTAATCAAAATACTAGGATTGGGTCTAATAATTATCAAAAAATTGATGCAATTAATAACAGAGTCCCCTTTTATCTTACAATTCATCAAGATGCAGAAATTAACCCATCCACTCAAAGGGGGTTCTTTTGTGATTGGATGGGAATGAATGAAGAAATACTAAGTTGTCCTATATCAAACCCGGAATCTTGGTTCTTCCCAGAATTTGTACTACTTTTTAATGCATATAGAACGAAACCCTGGATTATACCAATCAAATTACTTCTTTTCAATTTTAATGGAAATAGTAAGAAAAATAGAACCGGAAAGAAAGAGGCGGATCTTTTTATATCACCTACTCAAAAAGAATATCTTGAATTATCGAATCAAAGTAAAGAAGAAAACGAACTCGCAGACCAAGGAACTCCGAGATCGGATGCACAAAAGCAAGTAATTCTTGGATCAGTTCTCTCAAACCAAGAAAAAGATGGTGAAGAAAATTATACGGGATCGGACATGAAACCCCGTATAAAGAAAAAGCAATACAAAAAAGAAACCGAAGTGCAGCTCGATTTCTTCCTAAAAAGATATTTGTGTTTGCAGTTGCGATGGCGGGGTGCTCTTTCTTTCAGAGAAAAAATACTCAATGATATGAAAGTATATTGTCACCTGGTTCGACTAATAAATCCTAGCGACGTTACTATAGCCTCTATTCAAGGGGGAGAAATTAGTCTGCCTATTTTGATCACTAAGAAGAATTTCGCTCTTAAAGAATTAACGAAAGGGGGAATGCTTATTATCGAACCCCGTCGTTTGTCTGTAAAAAATGATGGGCAATTTTTGCTATATCAAATCGTAGGTATTGCATTGGTTCATAAGAATAAGCGCAAAATTACTAAAAGATACCAAGAAAAGGGCTATGTTGATAAAAAAGATTTTGATGAATTCATTGCAAAACAGCACAAAATGACTGGAAATAGAAACAAAAATCATTATGATTTGCTTGTTCCTGAAAATATTTTACTCCCTAAACGTCGTAGAGAATTAAGAACCCTAATTTGTTTCAATTCGACGAATCAAAATGGTATGCAGACAAATCCAGTATTTTTTAATAACAATAACGGAAAGGGCGGCGGCCACGTTTTGGATAAAAACAAAAATCTTGCTATAGAGAAAAATCAACTAATTCAATTAAAGTTCTTTATTTGGGCCAATTCTCGATTAGAAGATTTAATTTGTATGAATCGGTATTGGTTTAATACCAATAATGGGAGTCGTTTCAGTATGGTAAGGGTCCATATGTATCCACGATTGAAAATTCGTTAATAGTTTCCTATCTATCATGTCCCATTTTGGGATATGAAAACAAAGAAATGTATACATGTCTTGTCTTCCATTCCAGTCTGATACAAGATACCAAATTAATGGCGAACATATTAATTAGATCCATAAATGAATCAAGAAACTCTTTTTTTTAGGTCCAAATTTTTCTCTTTTGCCGAAATATCCATCCTTTTGGATCCCTAATCAAATTGAAAATTGGATTGATTATTGATATTGATTTTCTAGCAAGTTCATAACGAACTTAAGATTATTATGTATATCAACTTGAAGTAACTAGTATTATTATTACTGATCAGTAAAATTCATCTTAAAAAAGGAAGGGGGAGGGGTTTCGTTTTATGGTAAAAAATGCATTCATCTCAGTTAGGGTTCAAGAAAAAAAAGAAAAAAACAGCGGATCGGTTGAATTTCAAGTATTTCGTTTCACCAACAAGATCCGGAGACTTACTTCACATTTAGAATTGCACAGAAAAGACTATTCATCTCAAAGGGGTCTACGTAAAATTTTGGAAAAACGCCAACGTCTACTAGCTTATTTGTCAAAGAAAAATAGAGTACGTTATAAAGAATTAATTAGTAAGTTGAATATCCGGGAGTCAAAAAATCGTTAATTTGAAAAACAATTTAGAATGATTTGATTTTGACTGTTGATGAACTTCTTGTTGTTTTCAACAATTCATGTAAGAATGAATCGAGGAAAAACCTATGAGTATACTAGCTACAGAAAAAGAAAAAGAATTTATGATAGTCAATATGGGACCTCACCACCCGTCAATGCATGGTGTTCTTCGTCTCATCGTTACTCTAGACGGTGAAGATGTTATTGACTGTGAACCAATATTGGGTTATTTACACAGGGGGATGGAAAAAATTGCGGAAAACCGAACAATTATACAATATCTGCCTTATGTAACCCGTTGGGATTATTTAGCTACTATGTTCACAGAAGCAATAACTGTAAATGGACCAGAACAGTTGGGAAATATTCGCGTACCTAAAAGGGCCAGCTATATCAGAGTAATTATGTTGGAGTTGAGTCGTATAGCTTCCCATCTGTTATGGCTTGGCCCTTTTATGGCAGATATTGGTGCACAGACTCCTTTCTTCTATATTTTCAGAGAAAGAGAATTAGTATATGATCTGTTCGAAGCTGCCACCGGTATGAGAATGATGCATAATTATTTTCGTATCGGAGGAGTAGCAGCCGATTTACCCTATGGTTGGATAGATAAATGTTTGGATTTCTGCGATTATTTTTTAACAGGGGTTGCTGAATATCAAAAACTTATTACGCGAAACCCTATTTTTTTAGAACGAGTTGAAGGAGTAGGCACTATTGGTGGAGAAGAAGCAATAAATTGGGGTTTATCAGGACCAATGCTACGAGCGTCTGGAATAGAATGGGATCTTCGTAAAGTTGATCATTATGAGTGTTATGACGAATTTGATTGGGAAGTCCAGTGGCAAAAAGAGGGGGATTCCTTAGCTCGTTATTTAGTCCGAATCGGTGAAATGACGGAATCCGTAAAAATTATTCAACAGGCTTTAGAAGGAATTCCGGGAGGCCCCTATGAAAATTTAGAAATCCGCTGCTTTGATAGAGAAAGCGATCCAGAACGGAATGATTTTGAAAATAGATTCATTAGTAAAAAGCCTTCTCCTACCTTTGAATTGACAAAACAAGAACTTTATGTGAGAGTAGAAGCCCCAAAAGGAGAATTGGGAATTTTTCTGATAGGCGATCAAAGTGGGTTTCCTTGGAGATGGAAAATTCGCCCCCCAGGTTTTATCAATTTGCAAATTCTTCCTCAGTTAGTTAAAAGAATGAAATTGGCTGATATTATGACGATATTAGGTAGTATAGATATCATTATGGGGGAAGTTGATCGTTGAAATGATAATTGCTACACCCGAAGTACAAGATATCAATTCTTTTTCCAGATTGGAATCCCTACAAGAGGTCTATGGGATCCTATGGGTGCTTGCCCCTATTTCGATTTATGTATTGGCAATCACAATAGGTGTCCTAGTAATTGTGTGGTTAGAAAGAGAAATATCTGCAGGAATACAACAGCGTATTGGGCCTGAATACGCCAGCCCTTTGGGAATTCTTCAAGCTTTAGCCGATGGAACAAAACTCCTTTTCAAAGAAAACCTTCTTCCATCTAGAGGAAATAGTAGTTTATTCAGTATTGGTCCATCTATAGCAGTCATAGCAATTCTACTAAGTTATTCAGTAATTCCTTTTAGTTATAACCTTGTTTTAGCTGACCTCAATATCGGTATTTTTTTATGGATTGCCATTTCAAGTATTGCCCCTATTGGACTTCTTATGTCAGGATATGGATCAAATAATAAATATTCCTTTTTAGGTGGTCTGCGAGCTGCTGCTCAATCGATTAGTTATGAAATACCATTAACTTTATGTGTTTTATCAATATCTCTACGTGCGATTCGCTAAAACCTAAGCCTTTCGTTCTAGAAAAAAAAGAACTTGAATAGAAATCCTCATTTTTTTTATTCATTTATTTACTCTTTAGGTTAATAAAAGAAATTAGATAGTTATATATGAGTGAAAGAAAACACCTTCTAAATTCGCAGTAAACGTGGATTAAGTCTCATTTCCTATGTACAAGCGTTAAGGATAAGTAAACAAAAGTAAAAGTGGAGGAAGCCCCTTACCCCAAGACAGGTCGATTGATCATCCTAGCTTGAAGCGGGCTTAAAAGACCAACCCCATAGAATTTTCATTTTTCATTAGCTATTGTATGTATTACAATATATATTAGATATATTAGGGGGGTTGAAAACACAAAGTGGGGGATAGGAAGGAACACCAAAATACACACAACGGGTTAGTAATGTAGATTATGTCAATTATCTAAAAGGATACTTCTGCATAACATAAAAAGAATACTAATTGGGGCTTTAAGTTGGTAGAAACGATCAGGCAGTACTCCCCACAATTCCGATCCAGAGCATGCTCCTATCCGCCAGTTAAAGAAATAACTATCAGGAACGAAATAATCCTTTACCCCCTTTTAAGCCCCATTTTATCTCAGAAAGAAGAAGAGGAACAAAAAAATAGAAAAAATACAATTACAATATAAAAGAATCCTTTTATTCTTTCTTTCATATATTGATAGAAATCAAATTCGTGTCATGATTCATGAACTAGTGTAATGGCTAATTCTTTTTCGTAATCAAAAAGAAAAGGATGGGTTGAAATATCTAGTGATATTTCTACAAGGAGTATTTTATTGAAGGGTTGATTAAGTTATTACTCAACACAGAAAATTTGAAATTCGTAAAGGATGAGATTAATTCAGAAATACTGTTTTTTATCCTTAGAGCAGACAGAATTCCAGTGGTATAATTGGGGATCCTCCGCTAGATTTTGACTTTATCCATCTTATAACCATATCAAAATAACTAATACCGGCCCGGTCCTTACATTTATTTGTGGTCCTGAGGAGCCGTATGAGGTGAAAATCTCATGTACGGTTTTGTAATAGCGATGGAAACCGTAATGTTACCACCGACTGTGATTATCTAACAGTTTAAGTACAGTTGATATAGTTGGGGCGCAATCAAAATATGGTTTTTGGGGGTGGAATTTGTGGCGTCAACCTATAGGGTTTATCGTTTTTCTAATTTCTTCCCTAGCGGAATGCGAGAGATTACCTTTTGATTTACCAGAAGCGGAAGAAGAATTAGTAGCCGGTTATCAAACCGAATATTCAGGAATCAAATTTGGTTTATTTTACGTTGCTTCCTATCTAAATCTATTAGTTTCCTCATTATTTGTAACAGTTCTTTACTTGGGAGGTTCTAATCTTTCCATTCCAGACATATTTGTTCCTGGGCTGGTTGAAATAAATAAAGCGGATGGAATCTTTGGAACGACAATTGGTATCTTTATTACATTAGCTAAAACTTATTTGTTCTTGTTCATTCCTATTGCAACAAGGTGGACTTTACCGAGACTAAGAATGGACCAACTATTAAATCTTGGCTGGAAATTTCTTTTACCTATTTCTCTCGGTAATCTATTATTAACAACTTCTTCCCAACTCCTTTCGCTATAAAGATAAAGAAAAAAAAAAGGAATACAATATTCGCTACTTGTCTCAAACAAGAGAAAGAAATAAACTCAAAACATTCATAGATATTCACAATATGTTCCCTATGGTAACCGGTTTCATGAATTATGGTCAACAAACAATACGAGCTGCAAGGTACATTGGTCAAAGTTTCATGATTACTTTATCCCAAGCAAATCGTTTACCTGTAACTATTCAATATCCTTATGAAAAATTAATCACATCGGAGCGTTTTCGTGGTCGAATCCATTTTGAATTTGATAAATGTATTGCTTGTGAAGTATGCGTTCGGGTATGTCCTATAGATCTGCCTGTTGTTGATTGGAAATTTGAAAGAGATATTCGAAAGAAACGATTGCTTAATTACAGTATTGATTTTGGAATTTGTATTTTTTGTGGTAACTGCGTTGAGTATTGTCCAACAAATTGTTTATCAATGACTGAAGAATATGAACTTGCTACTTACGACCGTCACGAATTGAATTATAATCAAATTGCTTTAGGTCGTTTACCAATGTCAGTAATTGACGATTTTACAATTCGAACAGTCTTGAATTCGCCTCAACGAAAAAACGTCTAAACCTTTTTAATTTCGAATTACTAAGGTTCAGTTTTGGTATAGTTGGTATAAGGGGATAAGGTTGTTTTTTTGCTTGGTCAATAACTCCAAATCCCAACTTTTGATTGGTTGATGAGAAGTACAACTAAATTTGTATTGAAATGAAATAATATATAGACAGAAGCTTTTTCGAACTATATATAGCTTCAATTTCAAAGTGCCATTTAGAATAACGAAAAGAACGAAATTGATCCCAGAACTGTATCCGCATCAATTCCCACTTAGTAGATTAGAATTGCATTGAATTGGAATTGAGAATGTCTCATAAATAATTAAATAATTTTTCCTGGTCGGCTCAATAAGGTCATGAAAAAGATTTCGATTTATTTATCTCCTATTTTAATATAATGGATTTGCCTGGACCAATACACGACTTTCTTTTAGTTTTTCTGGGATCGGGTCTTATATTAGGAGGTCTGGGAGTGGTATTATTTACCAACCCAATTTATTCTGCCTTTTCCTTGGGATTGGTTCTTGTTTGTATATCATTATTCTATATTCTATCAAATTCCCATTTTGTAGCTGCCGCGCAACTCCTTATTTACGTGGGAGCTGTAAATATTTTAATCATATTTGCTGTAATGTTCATGAGCGGCTCAGACTATTCCAAAGATTTTCAGTTGAATCTTTGGACTATTGGCGATGGTCTTACTTCCCTGGTTTGTACAAGTATTTTTTTTTCGCTAATCACTACTATTCTAGATACGTCGTGGTACGGGATTATTTGGACTACACGAGCCAACCAGATTATTGAACAAGATTTGATAAGTAATAGTCAACAAATTGGAATTCATTTATCAACAGACTTTTTTCTTCCATTTGAACTCGTTTCACTAATTCTTTTAGTTGCTTTAATAGGTGCAATTGCCGTGGCGCGTCAATAACAAATCTTTATAACTAGGAACAGAAATCCCAATTCTACTTTTTTAGGTGTTATCCCATTCATTATGTGTTATCACATTCATTTCCCTTAAATTCTTGTAAAGAATAGTTGAATACTATTCACAGATCAATAGAAAATCAAAATCGAATTTTTTTTATTCGATCTATTACCAAATAGATTCGTTTGTTCCGTACCTGGTATATTCTAAGCAACCAAATCACTTGCATTATTATTATTGTTCAGATTGAAATGAATCGAAATTGGTACGGAGTTGGTTAATGATGCTCGAGCATGTACTTGTTTTGAGTGCCTATTTATTTTCGATTGGCATCTATGGCTTGATTACGAGCCGAAATATGGTTCGGGCCTTGATGTGTCTTGAACTTATACTAAATGCAGTTAATATCAATTTTGTAACATTCTCTGATTTTTTTGATAGTCGACAATTAAAAGGAGATATTTTTTCAATTTTTGTTATAGCTATTGCAGCCGCTGAAGCAGCTATCGGATCAGCTATTGTTTCGTCAATTTATCGTAACAGAAAATCGACGCGTATCAATCAATCGACTTTGTTGAATAAGTAGTATTTATAAATCATAATATTCATAAATTCAATTTAGGATATATAATATGCCCTAATTTCGATCCTGTTTGTGAAACTGGAAGAAATCAAAGTATCTTTGTTCCCTTGATCCAGAAGTGGATTAATTAGCAAAATTCTGGTAAATCATTGATTCATCTGGTGTTTAAATATGACATTTCAAAATTGACTAGATCGAAAATTAAAAAGTTCAAAACAAAAATAGATAGATCCAATGTCACATTCAGTAAAGATTTATGATACATGTATAGGGTGTACTCAATGTGTACGAGCTTGCCCCACAGATGTATTAGAAATGATACCTTGGGACGGATGTAAAGCAAAGCAAATTGCTTCTGCTCCAAGAACAGAGGACTGTGTTGGTTGTAAGCGATGTGAATCCGCCTGTCCAACGGATTTCTTGAGTGTTCGAGTTTATTTATGGCATGAAACAACCCGAAGCATGGGTCTAGCTTATTGATACGTTCCCGAAAAACCCACTTGAATCCGTTTTGAATAAATACAGTTTCTTTTTTTTTTTACCGATTACCGACAAAAACCCGTACTCGAAAAAGACAAAAAAAAATACGAATATATTCTATTTTCGAGTTTCGAGCACGGGTTTTTCTGGGCCAAGTGTATCTTGTCTTTACCACGAATTATTTTCCTTGGTTAACACTAATTGTAGTTTTTCCGATAGCCGCGGGTTCTTTAATTTTTTTTCTCCCTCATAGAGGAAATAAGGTGACTAGAGGATATACAATATATATATGTGTCTTAGAACTCCTTCTAACGACCTATGCATTCTGTTCTAATTTCCAATTGGACGATCCATTAATCCAGCTGGCAGAGGATTATAAATGGATCACTTTTTTTGAGTTTGACTGGCGATTGGGAATAGATGGACTTTCCATAGGACCCATTTTACTGACGGGATTTATCACCACTTTAGCTACTTTAGCGGCTCGGCCAGTTACTCTGAATTCCCGACTATTCCACTTCCTGATGTTAGCGATGTACAGCGGTCAAATAGGATCATTTTCTTCTCGGGACCTTTTACTTTTTTTCATCATGTGGGAATTAGAATTAATTCCCGTTTATCTACTTCTGGCCGTGTGGGGTGGAAAGAAACGCCTTTATTCAGCCACAAAATTTATTTTGTACACGGCAGGAGGTTCCGTTTTTCTTTTAATAGGAGTTTTGGGTATCGGTTTATATGGTTCCAATGAACCAACATTAAATTTGGAAACATTGGTTAATCAGTCGTATCCTGTGGCACTGGAAATAATATTCTATATTGGATTTTTTATTGCTTTTGCTGTCAAATTGCCGATTATACCCTTTCATACGTGGTTACCAGACACCCACGGAGAGGCACATTACAGTACTTGTATGCTTCTAGCCGGAATCTTATTAAAAATGGGAGCATATGGGTTGATTCGAATCAATATGGAACTATTACCGCACGCTCATTCTATATTTTCCCCCTGGTTCATGATAGTAGGTATCGTGCAAATAATTTATGCAGCTTCAACATCTCCCGGCCAACGGAATTTAAAAAAAAGAATAGCCTATTCCTCTGTATCTCATATGGGTTTCATAATTCTAGGAATAGGCTCGATAACCGATACAGGTCTCAATGGAGCCGTTTTACAAATAATTTCTCATGGGTTGATTAGTGCTGCACTTTTTTTCTTGGCAGGAACGAGTTATGATAGAATACGTTTTGCTTATCTAGACGAAATGGGCGGCCTAGCTATACCAATTCCAAAGATCTTCACGCTATTCAGTATCTTATCGATGGCCTCCCTTGCATTACCCGGCATGAGTGGTTTTGTTGCAGAATTGATAGTATTTTTTGGAATAATTACCAGCCAAAAATTTTTTTTAATGCCAAAAATAGTAATCGCTTTTGTAATGGCAATTGGAATGATATTAACTCCTATTTATTCATTATCTATGTTACGGCAAATGTTCTATGGGTACAAGCTATTTAATGCCCCAAACTCTTATTTTTTTGATTCTGGACCACGGGAGTTATTTGTTTTGATCTCGATTCTTCTACCCGTAATAGGTATTGGTATTTATCCCGATTTCGTTCTCTCACTATCAGCGGACAAGGCCGAAGCTATTATATCTAATTTTTTTTGTAGATAGTTTTCATGACTAAAAAAAAAATAAAAAAAAGAAATCCCATGATTTTAAAAAGAGTTCGTTATCCAATGAACAAAGAAATCCTTTTTCTTTTCTTACTTTTAAGTTTTTAAGTTTAAGTTAAATAAAAAGAAGAAGTAAAATAATTTCAAAATTGTGACCAACAGCCAAAGGCATTTGTAAGAACCTTTTGAATCAAGCAGTGCGGCGATTCAAAAGGTTCTCGGCATCTTACACTAACACCAAGTTTCGTTTCGATCTCCGCGCTGTCCTATGTTTGTATTCCTCAAACCCTTTCTTCAATTCAAATAGGTGTTATTAATTAAATGAACCATAACTATGTAACCCTATTCCTAATAGATTGACTCCGAAATAGCATATCCAAATTATAAGAAAGCCCATAGAAGCCACAATTGCGGAATTTACACCTTCCCATTTTGTATTTGTTCGAGTATGTAAATAAATCCCGAATATCGTCCAAGTAATAAATGCCCAAGTTTCTTTTGGATCCCAATTCCAATAAGACCCCCACGCCTCATTAGCCCATACTGCTCCCGAAAGAATACCTGTGGTTAAAAAGATAAATCCTAAACTAATAATACGATAACTCCAACGATCCAATTGTTGAATCACTTGATACCTGTAATAATTTCTAGCGGAAAAACTATTTAGAAAAACATTCTTTTTTTCGTTCATGTATTGGATTTCACTGAAACAAAATGACCCATTTACATTTACAAAATTTTTTCTTTTCAACAAAATCCTTATCACTTTTCGAAATGTAATGACTAGAAGAGCCGTGGATAATAATGATCCACATAAAAGAGCTGCATAGCCCAATACCATCATACTTACGTGCATCATTAACCACTGGACTTGGAGAGCGGGTACTAATATTCCGGATTGATGCATTTTGGTTAAAAAACCCGAAGTCGCAAAGCCTTGGGTAAAAAAAGCACTTGGTGCCGTTATATCGCTTAAATGATTTTTATTATTTTTAAAATTAAAATAAAAAATCTTATGAATAATAGATAAACTCCATGAAAGAAAGATTAATGATTCATATAAATCACTTAATGGGAAATGTCTCGAGTAAACCCAACGGGTGATTAATAATCCTGTTAGACAGAAAGCGGTAGCTGTCATCCCCCTTTCTGATGAAGCATATAGCCCTCTGATTTCATCGACTAAGAAGGTTATTAAATAAATTGTAATTCCAATTGAAACGACCGAAAAGGATATATGCGTTAATATACGCTCCAAAGTTGAAAAGATCATAAAAAAAAAAATGAAAAGCGAGAATACCTCAAATATACAGAATGGAAATCATAAATTAAATTCCTTAGAGCACTTTTTTTGTATATCTTTTTACAGATGCTATGCCGCCACTCGGACTCGAACCGAGATGCTCTAGCACTGCTTCCTAAGAGCAGCGTGTCTACCGATTTCACCATAGCGGCTTGCTCGAAATCATAATAACCTATTATTAGTCAATCGTCGAGATTGAAAGAGTCTATTTCAATGGATTTTTATTCATCAATTTGAAATTTGAATGCTTACTAAAAACATTGAAAGGGCGATTTAAAGGTTCCGCCCCTTCTTTTGTTGTTTTATTTAATTATTTAAGGTTTCAGGTTTATTTAACTTAACTTTCATAGTTTCTTCTCTGATAAACTAGAACCTTGTAACGGCTGTAACTAAATAGTTCTAACTTCACTACAGGGAACAACTCAAAAAGGGTTTCTTTCTTTTTTTTTTTTCATTTTTTAGAACTTTTGTGTTTGTGTTGTCGTAATTGTTAGGTTTTTTTTCACTATTAATTTGTCCTAGGATTGATCAAATCAATTAGGTATTGGGCTGGACGTATTATAGAAAATAAAAAAAAAATCTTATTGTTTATGGTGGGGTGATGGGGAAAATAAGAATCCCCATCCTGGGAATAAAAAAATAGTAAAATAAAAAGAAAGGTGAAACTTTCTAGTTTGTCTTGATTCTGTTTTCAAATAAAAAAAAGTTTTTTTTTATTTGAATTTTCGAATTCAGTAGACAAATCAATTGGTTCAAAACATTACAAAAGGGAATGTTTACTTACTTTTTTCGATTTTTCTAAATTCTATAGTATAAATTCGAAACACAATTAACTCATTTTTGAGTCCGGGGGATTCAGATTATTTCAACCTTTTATTATTTATTTGTTGTACAAAAAAAACTTTTTGAATTCCCAGTAGCAAGGGATTTCGCTAACGAAAAAGCCTTCAACGATGCCCAGTACCCCCCCTTTTTCCAAAGATTTTTACGAATACGTTTTTTTAATATAGAAGTACGTTTTTTTGGAACTGCCATTCAAAAAAGAAAAGGTTATTTATTGATCAAATTGGATGTGCAAGACATCTATTGTTAAAACAAATCATTTTTTAGTTTTACGGTTCATTTCATTATCTGTTTATTTTTTCTATACACCAACTACCCTTAGAAAAAATAGATAAATAGAAATATGCAAAAATGGCATAAAATCTTACTAGAAAAAAAAAAAAGTAAATAAATAAATGGAATACGGGATTTTTTCAATTTCTATTCCCTAAATATTGGAGAATAAAGTAATTCGTATTCCGGAGTTATTGGCGGCACCCTTAGATACCTATTCAAATCGATATCTATAGGCCGGATTGGGCCATATAACAGAAATAGAATTGGTGAAGTTGATAAAAAAAGAAAAAGCCCTTCCGCCCTTATCTCTGTCTATTTTTGGCATGCTACATTTATACATGAAAAATACATCGAACAAGTTTTATCTACCCAATCATTTTTGTCTAGTAATTGGTTATTAAATGTCTTTTATTATAATTAAATGTCTTTTATTATATATTATAATAGTAGACAATCAATACGTGCCGAGATGAACTAGTTAATGCTTTTGAATAAACAAAGAATAAACAAACAAATTCGTATTTTATTGGGGAACGATAGGGGTCAGCCTATGATTTATATCAAACTTAATTTTGTGTAATTCTTTCGTCTTGATCTATGGACATAAATTAGTGTAATTAGAGAATAATAAGTAAAGTTTGAATTTGCTCTATCTTCCTAAAAATCTTACGTAGTATAAAGTATAAAAAAATTCTTTATTTTTGACTAGTAGCTTAGTTAGAACATTTGATTGTTTTTAACTTTTCATTTTTTTGAAGTTGTTGGGAAAGATTCAAAATAATTATGAATAGAAAAAGCGAATTTTATTTAAGTTTTTAATACCTTAACCTTAATTTTAATTTTTAAAAAATCCCTTTTACTTTTAAATTTAAAAGAGATAAGAACCGGCGAATCAGAAACACTGAATTAAGAATAAAAAACAATTATTATTACTTTATTGATTTTATGGAACATACATATCAATATTCCTGGATCATACCTTTAGTTCCACTTCCAGTCCCTATGTTAATAGGGGTGGGACTTCTATTTTTTCCGACCGCAACAAAACATCTTCGCCGTATGTGGGCTTTTAGTAGTATTTTATTGTTAAGTATAGTTATGATTTTTTCGATCGATCTATCTATTGAGCAAATAGATAGAACTTCGATCTATCAATCCCTGAGAACTTGGACCATCACTAGTGATTTTTCTTTCGAGTTCGGATACTTTATTGATCCACTTACTTCTATTATGTCAATATTAATCACTACAGTTGGAATTCTGGTTCTTATTTATAGTGACAATTATATGTCTCATGATCAAGGATATTTGAGATTTTTTGCTTATATGAGTTTTTTCAATGCTTCAATGTTAGGATTAGTTACAAGTTCTAATTTCATACAAATTTATATTTTTTGGGAATTGGTTGGAATGTGCTCTTATCTATTAATCGGGTTTTGGTTCACACGACCTATTGCGGCAGGCGCCTGTCAAAAAGCATTTGTAACTAATCGTGTAGGGGATTTTGGATTATTATTAGGGATCTTAGGTCTTTATTGGCTAACGGGCAGTTTCGAATTTCGGGATTTGTTCGAAATATTGAATAACTTGATTTATAATAATGAGGTTAACCTTTTATTTGTTACTTTGTGTGCATTTCTATTATTTGCCGGCCCGGTTGCTAAATCCGCGCAATTCCCTCTTCATGTATGGTTACCCGATGCCATGGAAGGGCCTACTCCTATTTCGGCTCTTATCCATGCTGCTACTATGGTAGCGGCGGGAATTTTTCTTGTAGCTCGGCTTCTTCCACTTTTCATAGTCATACCATACGCAATGAATCTAATATCTTTGATAGGTATAATAACAGTATTTTTAGGAGCTACTTTAGCTCTTGCTCAACAAGATATTAAGAGAGGTTTAGCTTATTCTACAATGTCTCAATTGGGTTATATGATGTTAGCTCTCGGTATGGGGTCTTATCGAGCCGCTTTATTTCATTTGATTACTCATGCCTATTCCAAAGCCTTGTTGTTTTTAGGATCCGGATCAATTATTCATTCAATGGAAGCTATTGTTGGATATTTTCCAGATAAAAGCCAGAATATGGTTCTTATGGGTGGGTTAAGAAAGCATGTGCCGATTACAAAAACCGCTTTTTTATTAGGTACTCTTTCTCTTTGTGGTATTCCACCTCTCGCTTGTTTTTGGTCCAAGGATGAAATTATTAATGATAGTTGGTTGTATTCGCCGATTTTCGCAACAATAGCTTTTTTCACAGCCGGATTAACCGCATTTTATATGTTTCGAATTTATTTACTTACTTTTGAGGGGCCTTTCAACTTTTGCTTTCAAAATTACAGTGGCAAAAAAAGCAATTCCTTATATTCAATATCGCTATGGGGTAAAGAAGAACCAAAACCGATTAAAAACAAATTTCATTTAGTTGCTTTATTAACAGTGAATAATAATAAAAGGGCTTCTTTTTTTGCGAAGAAGACTCAGCAAATTGCTAGTACTGTAACAAATACGCCCTTTTTTAATATTTTTCCTTTTGGCGCTGCCAAGACTTTTTGTTATCCTCACGAATCAGACAATACTATATTATTTGTTATGCTTGTATTAGTCCTATTTCCTTTGTTTGTTGGAGCGATAGGAATTCCTTTGAATCAAGAAGTAATCCATTCGGATATTTTATCAAAATTGTTAACTCCGTCTATAAATCTTTTACATCAAAATTCAACTCATTTTGTTGATTGGTATGAAGTTGTAAAAAATCCAACCCTTTCCGTCAGTATAACGTATTTCGGAATACTTCT